GACTTTTTTTTTAAAAAAAAAGGGGTTTCCTTTTTTTTTGGGGGTTGAACCCAAAAAGGTTTTTTTGGGTATTTTTAAATTTTTTTTTTAAATTTTAAATTTTTTTAAATTTTAAATTTTTTTTTTTATTTATAAGTATAAAAAAATAAGAATGGTTTTATGATAAATTAAATTTAAAATTTATTGAAAAAAAATCAAATTTTAAAAATAATTTGATTTTTTTTTAGTATTATATATATATATTAAATATTTAATATATTTTTAATTATAATAATATAATAAAAAAGATTTAATTTATTAATATATTCATAATATTATATAATTTTTTAGTTTATAAAATTTTTTATAGCAATTTTGGTTTTTTATAATTTTTTTGAAGGAAAAAAAAAAGAAATTATTCAATGTTTATTAATGGGTAATAAATATTTTATTATATAATTTTTTTATATATTAAATATTTATATATATATATATATGTAAATATTTAATAATAAAAAAAAAAATCTATATGAAAAATTTTTATATATAAATAAATTTTTTATGATTTATAAAATTTAATTTAAATTTATTTTACATATAAATTTTAGTATGAATTTTTAATTATTTTAATAATTTTTAAAATAATTTATAGTAATTAACATTAAAAATTTAAGAAATTAAGATTTAGTAATATTTTAAATTATTAACAAATTTTGTGCCAGCAGTTGCGGTTAAACAAAAAATGATTTAAATTTTATTGGTAAATAATAAATATTGATATTTAAAATTAAATATTAAATTATTAGGTGAAATTTTAATTTATACAAAATTTTTTAAGATAATATGATTTATAAAATTTTTTAAAAAACTAGAATTAGATACTCTATTATTAAAAATTAAATAAAAATGCTAAAATAGTATATAATTATTTATTGAAACTTAAATAATTTGGCGGTATTTTAGTTCATTTAGGGGAATCTGTTTAATAATTGATATTCCACGAATAAATTTACTTAATTTATATAATTTTGTATATCGTTGTTACAAAAATATTTTTTAATAAAAATAATATTTTAAAATTTAAAAATAAAATTAATTCAGATCAAGATGCAGATTATAATTAAGAATATAATGGATTACAATAAGGAATGATTAAATGGATAATATTTTTTAAAAATTATTTAAAAGTGGACTTAAATGTAATTTTATTTAATTTATTAAAATGATTAAAAATTAAAATATGTACATATTGCCCGTCGCTTTCATTAATAAATTGGAATAAGTCGTAACAAAGTAGAAGTACTGGAAAGTGTTTCTAGAAAGATCAAATTAGAGCTTGAATAAGTATTTCATTTACATTGAAAAGATATTAAATTTAATTAATTTGAGGGGGAAAAATTAATAATAAATTATAAAAAAAAAATTTTTAAAAATATATTTTAATGGGGGTTAAAGTATATATATAGAAAAAATTTTAAAATTTATAGTGAAATAGTATTATAAAAGAATTTGGAAATAGGGGAAAATAATTTATGAAAAAGTAAATTTAATTTATTGTATCTTGTGTATCAGAGTTTATTAATAATAATTATAAAATAATAATTTCTCGAATTTAAAAGAGTTAATTAATTATAAAAGTTAATGTGGAATAATTATTTTTAATAATTAATTAGAAATGAAATGTTAATCGTTTTTAAAAATATCTAGTTTTTTTAGAAAAAAATTTAATTTTAAATATTATATTTAAAATTTTTATTTATGAAAATTTTATTGATTAATATTAAATATTTTAAGGGATAAGCTTTAAAATAAATTTTTATAATAAATTGTTTAATTATGTTAAAATTATAAAATTTAAATTGTTTTAAAAATTATAATTTTTTATAAATAATTTAATTTAAATTAAAATTTAAGAAAAAATTTAAATTTTTATAAAAAAATATATTTTAATAGAATAAAATTAGATATAATGATAAAATTTGTATATAATTTTTTTTTTTAAAAAAAAATATTAAAAGTTAATTAAAGGAATTCGGCAAAATTTTATATTCACTTGTTTATCAAAAACATGTTTTTTTGGGAATAATTTAAAGTTTAATTTGCCCACTGATAAATTATTAAAGGGCTGCAGTATTTTGACTGTACAAAGGTAGCATAATCAATAGTTTTTTAATTGGTGACTTGTATGAAAGATTGGATGAGATATATACTGTCTTTAATTAATTTATAGAAGTTAATTTTTTAGTAAAAAAGCTAAAATAATTTTAAAAGACGAGAAGACCCTATAGAGTTTAATAATTTATTTAATTATTAATAATATATAATTTTTAAAATTAAAATTAAATAAATTATTTTGTTGGGGTGATAGAAAAATTAAATTAACTTTTTTTAATTATTAACATTAATTTATGATTAGATGATCCATTTATAATGATTAAAAGAAAAAATTACCTTAGGGATAACAGCGTAATTTTTTTTTTTAGTTCAAATAGGAAAAAAAGTTTGCGACCTCGATGTTGGATTAAGATAAAATTTAAATGCAAAAGTTTAAAATTTTGATCTGTTCGATCATTAAAATCTTACATGATCTGAGTTCAAACCGGTGTAAGCCAGGTTGGTTTCTATCTTTAAATAATTATAATATTTTAGTACGAAAGGATCAAATATTAAAAATAATTTTAATTAAATGAATATTATTAATAATTAATAATAGCTATTTTGACAGAAAAAATGTGATGATTTTAGAAGTCATTAATATATAATTTATTTATATATATAGTAAATGATAGTTAAGGATATGTATTTATATGTAGTTGGGGTTTTAATTATAATTATTGGGGTAATAGTAGGAGTAGCTTTTTTAACTTTATTGGAACGTCAAGCTTTAGGATATATTCAAATTTGAAAAGGTCCTAATAAAGTAGGTTATATAGGGATTTTACAACCTTTTGCTGATGTTGTAAAGTTATTTAATAAAGAACAGACTTTTCCAAGTTATTCTAATTATATAGTTTATTATTTTTCTCCTGTAGTTAGACTTGTTGTTATTTTAATATCTTGATTATTAATTCCTTATTATTTTAATTTAATTAGATTTAATTTAGGAATTTTATTTTTTTTATGTTGTACAAGAGTTGGAGTGTATACAGTAATAATTGCAGGATGATCTTCCAATTCTAATTATGCTTTATTAGGAGGATTACGAGCTGTAGCTCAAACTATTTCTTATGAAGTTAGATTAGCTTTAATTATATTGTCAAGAATTATTATAATTATGAATTTTAATATAGTTGATTTTTTTTTTTATCAGGAGGTAATTTGATTTTTTTTTTTAATAATACCTTTAAAATTATGTTGATTATCCTCAAGTTTAGCTGAAACTAATCGGACTCCATTTGATTTTGCAAAAGGGGAAAAAAAGTTAGTATCGGGGTTTAATGTTGAATATAAAAAAGGGGGATTTACTTTAATTTTTTTATCAAAATATGCTAAAATTCTTTTTATGAGTATATTATTTATTTTATTATATATAGGAGGTTATAAATTAAAATTAATTTTTTATTTGAAATTATCATTTATTTCTTTTTTATTTATTTGAATTCGGGGTACTTTACCTCGTTATCGATATGATAAATTAATGTATTTATCTTGAAAAAAATATTTACCAGTTTCATTAAATTTTTTGTTATTTTTTTTAGGGGTAAAAATTTTTTTTAATTAGTTAATATATTTAGTATAAATTAATAAAATAATAAATTCTTTCTTAAGTTTTCAAAACAAATGCTTTACAAGCTCATTAATTAGCTCATTAATTAGTTAATTAAAAATTAATTTATCTCAATATTTTCTAATAATAGGATTAATAATAAAATAAAAAAAGTATAATAAAGTTAAAATTTGCTTTGTAATAATATAAGGTTCTTCTACAGGACGGGCTTCTGCTCAAGTTAAAAAAATAATTGTAAAAATTATAATTCAAAATAAAAATTGTTTAAAAGAATAGAATTTGATCCCTTGGATTTTTTTGTTAAAAGTTAAAGGTAAAATAATTAAAATTATAATAAATATAACTAAAGCCATAACTCCTCCTAATATATTTGGAATAGATCGAAGAATAGCATAAGCAAATAAAAAATATCATTCAGGTTGAATATGAATAGGAGTTTCTGAAGGATTAGCTGGTGTAAAATTATCAGGATTTCCAAGTAAGTAAGGATTAGATAATGTAAGTATTTTTAATATTTGTAATAATAAAATAAATCCAAATAAATCTTTAAATGTAAAAAATGGATGAAAGGGGATTTTATTTAAATTACTGTATATACCAAAAGGATTATTAGAACCTGTTTGATGTAAAAATAATAAATGAATAATAGTTAATAATAAAATAATAAATGGAAAAAGAAAATGAAAAGAATAAAATCGTGTTAAAGTTGCATTATCAATTGCAAATCCCCCTCAAATTCAGTTAACAAATATAGATCCAAAATAAGGAATTGCTGAAAGTAAGTTAGTAATTTCTGTAGCTCCTCAAAAGGATATTTGTCCTCAAGGTAGAACATAACCTTTAAAAGCTGTTGCAATTGAAATAAATAAAATAATAATTCCTTCAATTCATGTATATTTTAAATTAAAAGATTCATAATAGATTCCTCGTCCAATATGAAGGTAGATACAAATAAAAAAAAAAGAAGCTCCATTAGCGTGTAAAGTACGAATTAATCAACCATAATTTACATTTCGACAAATATAATTGACTCTATAAAAAGCTAATTCAATATTTGCTGTATAATATATAGTTAAAAATAATCCTGTTAAAATTTGAATAATTAAACATAAAGCTAATAAAGATCCGAAATTTCATCATGTAAAAATATTAAAGGGAGAGGGTAAATCAATTAAAGAGTTATTAATAATTTTTAATAAAGGATGAGTTTTTCGAATAGGTAAAAATTTATTTATCATTAGTAAATTAATAATTAGTTGAACGAAGAGGTCCAAAAAAAATATTAGTAATTTTAACAATAGCTACTAAAGTAATAAAAAGATAAATGATTAATATTATTATTAATAAATGAGTTTGTTTATTATATAATTTACATAAGTTAATTTTATTTTCATTATTAAAAAAAATGAAAAAATTTGTTATATTTTTTATTTCCTTATTAAATGAAAAATTTAATCAATTTAAATTATATATTTGGAAAAATCTTAAAATTAAAGATATTAATAATAAGAAAAATATAGTATTTTTTAAAAAAAAATTTATTTTGAATAATTCATTAGAGGCTACTCTTGAGACATAGATAAATAAAACTAATAATCCTCCTAAAAATACTAAGAATAAAATATAGGAAAATCAATAAGAATTAATTAATATGCCAGATAAAAGACAAATAATAAGAGTTTGAATTAAAATTATTAGTCCCATAGATAAAGGATGATTTAAAAATAATATTATAATAGAAAATATAACAATTATTAAAGAAAAAAATATTTTTAATATATCAAAGAATAGTTTATAAAAATAATAATTTTGGAGATTATAGATAAAGAAATTTTTTTTCTTTGAAGTTTTTAAAGATTGATTTTATTTTTGGTTTACAAGACCAATGTTTTTTTTTAAACTATAAAAACTAATGATAAATATATGAATAATTATTATAGTAATATTTATTTTTGGAAATATAATTTTTATTTTTAAACATAAACATTTATTAATTGTTTTATTAAGATTAGAATTTATTGTTTTAAGACTTTTTTTTTTATTAGTTATGTATTTAAGTTATATTGAGTATGATATATATATATTAATAATTTTTTTATTATTTTCTGTTTGTGAAGGAGCTTTAGGATTATCGATTTTAGTGTCTATAATTCGAACTCATGGAAATGATTATTTTCAAAGATTTAGAATATTATAAATGATAAAATTTTTAATAATAATAATTTTTATAATTCCTTTATGTTTTTTGAATAATATGTTTTGAATGGTTCAAATGATTTTATTATTAATAATATTTATATTTATAAATTTAAATATAAATATTATAAATTTTTGTAATCTTAGGTATATAATAGGATGTGATATAATTTCATATGGTTTAATTTTATTAAGAATTTGGATTTGTTTATTAATAATTATGGCTAGGGAAAATTTAAATAAAGTAAATTTTTATATTAATTTTTTTTTATTTAATATTATTATTTTGTTAATTATATTATATTTAACTTTTAGAGTTATGAATTTGTTTATATTTTATTTATTTTTTGAGGGAAGATTAATTCCTACATTAATATTAATTATTGGTTGAGGTTATCAACCTGAACGAATTCAAGCAGGAATATATTTATTATTTTATACTTTATTTGCTTCTTTACCTATATTAATAGGGATTTTTTTTATCTTTAAAGATTATAATTGTATAATTATATATTTTTTTAAATTTTTTAATGGGAATTTTTTTTTATTATATTTATCAATAATTTTAGCTTTTTTAGTTAAAATACCAATATATTTTGTTCATTTATGATTACCTAAGGCTCATGTAGAGGCTCCTGTTTCAGGATCTATAATTTTAGCTGGGATTATATTAAAGTTGGGGGGTTATGGACTTTTACGAATTTTAATTATTTTTCAAAAAATTAATATAAAATATAGGTTAATTTGAGTTATTATTAGATTATTAGGGGGTTTATATATTAGATTGAATTGTTTTTGTCAAGTAGATATAAAGTCATTAATTGCTTATTCTTCTGTAGCTCATATAAGATTAGTAATTTGTGGAATTATAACTATAAATTATTGAGGGTATTTAGGTTCTTATGTAATAATAATTGGTCATGGGTCATGTTCTTCCGGGATATTTTGTTTATGAAATATTTTCTATTTACCAGGACATGATCCAAAATTATTTATAAAAAAAGGAATAATAAATTTTATACCTTCAATAATTTTATGATGATTTTTGCTGATATCTTCTTATATAGCCGCCCCTCCTTCCATAAATTTAGTAGGAGAAATTACGTTAATTAAAAGAGTTGTTCGGTGATCCTATTTATCTATAATTACTCTTATTATAATTTCTTTTTTTGGAGCTGGTTACAGTTTATATTTATATTCTTATACACAACATGGAAAATATTATATAAGAGTTTATAGATTTTATTGAGGTATTTCTCGTGAATACTTATTATTGATATTACATTGATTACCTTTAAATTTATTAATTTTAAAAATTGATTTTTTTATAATTTGATTTTAATTAAAATAATTTAAAAAAAAATATTGATTTGTGGAGTCAAAAATATGAAAATTCATTTTAAATCATAAAAAAATTTTCAATTTGTTTTATTAGTTTTTTTTTTTTGTTTTTTTTTAAAATAATTAATTTTTTTTTAAAAATTTATTTTATGGAAAAAAATATATTTCTTTTTTTAAAGGGAGAAATTATTTCTTTTATTTCTATAAGGATTGTTATATCTATTTTATTAGATTGAATATCATTATTATTTATAATATTTGTTTTAATAATTTTTTCTTCAGTAATTTATTATAGAAAAAGTTATATATCTTCAGAAAAAAATTTAAATCGTTTTATTATTTTAGTTTTATTATTTGTATTTTCAATAATTTTATTAATTATTAGTCCTAATATAATTAGAATTTTTTTAGGTTGAGATGGATTAGGATTAGTTTCTTATTGTTTAGTAATTTATTATCAAAATATTAAATCTTATAATGCAGGGATATTGACTGCATTATCTAATCGTATTGGAGATGTAATAATTTTAATAGTTATTTCTTGAATAATAAATTATGGAAGATGAAATTATATTTTTTTTTTAAATTTTATGAATAATGATTATATAATAAAAATTATTGGGTTAATATTAATTATTGCAGCTATAACAAAAAGAGCTCAAATTCCTTTTAGATCTTGATTACCAGCGGCTATAGCTGCTCCTACCCCTGTTTCTGCTTTAGTTCATTCTTCTACTTTAGTTACTGCTGGAGTTTATTTATTAATTCGATTTAATATAATATTAATTGATATATTTTTTTTAAAATTTTTATTATTATTATCAGGATTAACAATATTTATAGCAGGAATTTCTGCTAATTATGAATTTGATTTAAAGAAAATTATTGCTTTATCTACATTAAGTCAATTAGGTTTAATAATAAGAATTTTAAGGATAGGAATATCAGATTTAGCGTTTTTTCATTTATTAACTCATGCTATATTTAAAGCTTTATTATTTATATGTGCGGGAGTAGTAATTCATATAATAATAGATATTCAAGATATTCGTTATATAGGAGGACTTAGTTTTTATATTCCTTTGACAAGTTTATGTTTAAATATTTCAAATTTAGCTTTATGTGGACTTCCTTTTTTAGCTGGATTTTATTCTAAGGATTTAATTTTAGAAATAGTAAGAATAAGAAATTTAAATTTAATAATTTTTTTTTTATATTATTTATCTACTGGATTGACTATATTTTATACAATTCGTTTGTTATTTTATTTAATAATTAATGATTATAATTTAATAGTAGTTTATAATTTATATGATGAAGATTATATTATATTAAAAAGAATATTTATATTATTATTTATAAGGTTATCAGTGGGCAGATTTTTAAGTTGAATAATTTTTAATTATCCTTATATGATTTATTTACCTTTTAATTTAAAAATAATAGTTATTTATGTTGTTATAATAGGTTTGTTTTTAGGATATTTAATTAGTAATATAAAAATTTATTCTATAAATAAGTTTTTAATAACTTATAATTTAAGGAATTTTTTGTGTTTAATATGATTTATACCAAATTTATCGACTTATGGGTTAAATATTTATTTTTTAAAAATAGGTCAAAGTTTATTAAAGAATATTGATATGGGATGAAGAGAATTATATAGAGGTCAAGGAATATTTAATATTATTAAAAATTATTCAATTTTTTATAATTTTTATCAAATAAATAATTTTAAAATTTATTTATTTAGATTTTTTTTTTGAATATTAATTTTTTATTTATTATTATTATTTTATATTTAAATAGCTTATAAAGAGCATAATATTGAAGATATTAAGGAGATTAATAAATCTTTAGATATTTATAAAAAAAAATTTTTTTTTATTTACAATGAAAATGTAATGTTTTAAATAAACTATATAAATTAGAAATATTAATAGATATAATCTACTATAATTTAAGTTAGAAGCTTAATTTTTTATATTTCTCTAATTGGAATAAAAATTCATTAGTATCATTAACAGTGATATACCTCTATTTTGGTTTCAATTAAAAATATGGAGTAAAGACTCTTTCTTTTAAGTCGAAATTAAATGCATAATATTGCTTCATATTTAAGATAAATTGGAGACAATATTTTTTGAATGCAAATCAAATGTTTTAAATAAACTATAATCCTAATTTGTTCAGTTTAATATATTTTGATTTCATTCATGATAAAGACCAATTAATAATATTAATAAAAAGAAAAATCTAATTTTTATTATTGAAAAATAATTAGTTAAATAGAAAGAGTAAATTAGGGGAAAAATTAAAGCAATTTCTACGTCAAAAATTAAAAAAATTACTGTAATTAGAAAAAAATGTAAAGAAAATGGAATTCGTGCAGAAGATTTGGGGTCAAATCCACATTCAAAAGGTGAATCCTTTTCTCGATCTATAAATGATTTTTTTGATAAAATAATTGTTAATAATATTAAGATATTAGAAATTAAAATAATTAATATTGAAATAATAAATAATAATATGATTATTTATATTAAATTAAATTAAACTTTTTGATTGGAAATCAAATATACTAAATATATCATATAAATAAATTAATTACCTCATCAATAAATGGAGATATAAAGGAATAATCAAACTACATCAACAAAGTGTCAATATCAAGCTGCTGCTTCAAATCCAAAATGATGTTTATTAGAAAAATGAGTTAATAGATGACGTAAAAAACAAATAAATAAGAAAATTGTACCAATAATTACATGTAATCCATGGAATCCTGTTGCTATAAAGAAAGTTGAGCCATAAATTGAATCTGCAATAGTAAATGGTGCTTCAATATATTCGTAAGCTTGAAGGATTGTAAAGTAAATTCCTAATGTAATAGTAATAAAAAGTCCTTGAGTAGTTTGAGAAAAATTATTTTCTATAATAGCATGATGAGCTCAAGTTACTGAAACTCCTGATGTAATTAAAATGATAGTATTTAATAAAGGAATTTGAAATGGATTGAAGGGGATAATTCTAGAGGGGGGTCATATAGCTCCAATTTCGATATTAGGGGATAGTCTACTATGAAAAAAAGCTCAAAAAAAGGAGATAAAAAAAAAAATTTCGGAGATAATAAATAAAATTATTCCTCAACGTAATCCTTTGGATACTAAAATTGTATGACTTCCTTGATATGTTCCTTCTCGACAAATATCTCGTCATCATTGATATATTGTTAATAAAATAATTGTATATCCTAAAATTATTAAATTTATATTAAATTCATGAAATCATTTAATTATACCTGTGACTAATGTTATTACACCAATAGCTCCCGTTAATGGTCATGGTCTATAATCTACTAAATGGAAAGGGTGATTATTATTTATTGACATTAATAATTAATTAACTTCTCTAGAATATAATGTTCTTAGAATAGAAATTACATAAGCTTGAATAACCGCAACTGCTGATTCTAAAATTAATAATAAAATTTGTAAAAAAATTAAAATAAATAAAAAATAAATATTTATATTATTACCGGTTCTTCTCAATAAGGTTAATAATAAGTGACCAGCAATTATATTAGCTGTAAGTCGAACTGCTAAAGTTCCTGGTCGAATAATATTTCTAATTGTTTCAATTAAAACTATAAAAGGTATTAAAATAGAAGGAGTACCTTGAGGGATTATGTGAATAAATATATGTTGATAATTATTAATTCAACCATATATTATAAATCTTAATCATAACGAAAGAGAAATAGATAAAGAAATAGTAAGATGACTAGTTCTTGTAAAAATATAAGGAAATAGGCCTAAAAAATTATTAAATAAAATATAAGAAAATAAGGAAATAAAAATAAAAGTAGATCCTTTATTAAATTTATTATTACCTAATAGTATATTAAATTCATTGTGAAGTTTATTTAAAATGAAGTTTCAAAAAATAAATTGTCGATTTGGAATAATTCAAAAAGAATAAGGAATAAAAAATAATCCGATAAGAGTTCTAAATCAATTTAATGATAAGTTAAAAATATTTGTTGTTGGGTCAAAAATAGAAAATAAATTATTTATCATTTTCAATTAAGGTTTTTATTAATAAATTTATTATTATTATTAATATTATTATTATTATTATTTATAAAAATATAATAATTTATAATATTAAAAATAATAAAAATTATAATGAATATAATAAATGATATAATTCAATTAATAGGTATTATTTGAGGAATAAAAGAATATTACTGAAGTAATAATTTAAATTTGACATATTTATGTTATGAATTTAACTAATTCTTTCATTAGAAGTAAATGCTAATTTACTATAAAATGGTTTAAGAGACCAGTACTTGCTTTCAGTCATCTAATGAAGAATAATTATTAATTCAATTAATAAAATTTTTAATTGTAATTCTTTCAATTATAATAGGTATAAAACTATGATTAGCTCCACAAATTTCTGAACATTGACCAAAAAAAATGCCAGGTCGATTAATAAATAAATTAGTTTGATTAAGACGACCAGGATTAGCATCAATTTTTACCCCTAAAGATGGAATAGTTCATGAATGGATAACATCTGTAGCAGTAACTATAATTCGAATTTGATTATTTATAGGTAAAATAATTCGATTATCAACATCTAATAAACGAAAATTATTAATATTGGATTTTTCATAATTAATTATATAAGAGTCAAATTCAATATTATTAAAATCAGAATATTCATAACTTCAGTATCATTGATGACCAATTGATTTTAAGGTAATTAAAGGATTATTTAATTCATCTAAAAGATAAAGTAAACGTAAAGAAGGTAAGGCAATAAAAATTAAAGTAATTGTTGGGATAATAGTTCAAATTAATTCAATTATTTGTCCTTCTAATAAAAATCGATTAATATATTTATTAAAAAATAAATTAATTATTAAATATCCAACTAAAATAGTAATTATAATTAAAATAATTAAAGTATGATCGTGAAAGAAAATAATTTGTTCTATTAATGGAGAAGCTCTATTTTGTAAATTGAAATTAGATCAGGTAGCCATTTCTAAAAAAAGGATAAATCCTTTATAAATGGGGCTTAAATCCATTACATATAATCTGTCATATTAGAAATTTCTTAAAATAGGAAGTTCGTTATATGAATGTTCTGCGGGAGGTAAATTTTGTAATCATTCAATAGAAGAAGGTATATTAAGGGGGAATAAAATTATTCGTTGATTAATAAATGATTCTCAAATAATTATTATTATTATTATTAATGATAATAAAGAAATATATGAACCGAAAGAAGATAAAATATTTCAAGATATAAAGTTATCAGGATAATCTGAATAACGACGAGGTATACCTGCTAACCCTAAAAAATGTTGAGGAAAAAAAGTTAAATTTACTCCAATAAATATAGAGAAAAATTGAATTTTTAAAAAATAAGGATTTAAAGAAAGACCTGTGAATAAAGGATATCAATGAATAAATCTTCCTATAATAGCAAATACAGCTCCTATAGATAAAACATAATGAAAATGAGCTACTACATAATATGTGTCATGTAAAGTTACATCAATAGATGAATTAGCTAGAATTACTCCAGTTAATCCTCCTACTGTAAAAAGAAATACAAATCCTAATCTTCATAAAATTGAAGGTCTATAATTGATTTGAGTTCCATGGAAAGTAGCTAGTCAACTAAAAATTTTAATTCCTGTGGGAACAGCAATAATTATTGTAGCAGAGGTAAAATAAGCTCGAGTGTCAGTATCTATTCCAATAGTAAATATATGATGAGCTCAAACAATAAATCCAAGTAAACCAATTGCTATTATAGCATAAATTATTCCTAAACAACCAAATGTTTCTTTTTTTCCTCTTTCTTGTGAAATAATATGAGAAATTATTACAAATCCAGGTAAAATTAAAATATAAACTTCTGGGTGACCAAAAAATCAAAATAAATGTTGATATAAAATGGGATCTCCCCCTCCCGCAGGATCAAAAAAGGATGTATTTAAGTTACGATCTGTTAATAATATAGTAATGGCTCCTGCTAATACAGGTAAAGAAAGTAATAATAATAGGGCAGTAATTCCTACAGCTCATACAAATAAAGGTATTTGGTCAAATGATATATTATTAATTCGTATATTAATAATTGTTGTAATGAAATTAATTGCCCCTAAAATTGATGAAATTCCAGCTAAATGAAGAGAGAAAATAACTAAGTCAACAGATCTTCTTCCATGAGCAATATTAGATGAAAGAGGGGGATAGACAGTTCAACCAGTTCCAGCTCCATTTTCTACAATTATACTTGAAATTAAAAGGGTTAATGATGGGGGAAGTAATCAAAATCTTATATTATTTATTCGAGGGAAAGCTATGTCAGGGGCTCCTAATATTAATGGAACTAATCAATTTCCAAATCCTCCAATTATAATAGGTATAACTATAAAAAAAATTATAATAAAAGCATGAGCTGTAACAATAGTATTATAAATTTGATCATCTCCAATTAAAGAACCTGGAGTTCCTAATTCAGTACGAATTAATAAACTTAATGAGGTTCCTAATATTCTTGCTCAAATACCAAAAATAAAATATAATGTTCCAATATCTTTATGATTTGTAGAATAAAGTCATTTTCGCAAATAAAATGGCTGAAAAATAAGCGATAAATTGTAAATTTATTTATGAGAATAATCTCTTTTATTAAGCTTTATAGTCAAAAATGATATAAAATTGCAAATTTTAAGGAGTATAAATTCATACTAAGGCTTATAGAATTTCTTTTTTTATAATTTTGAAGATTATTAGTTTATATAACTTAAAACCTTATAGAAAAAAAAAAGTTCTAAAAATTATACCTAATAAAGAAATTATTCTAAAAAAATTAATTGTTAATATTAAATTATTTTTAAAAAAAAATGTAAATCATTTTAATTTTAAATAATTAAGTATAATAGAAGAATAAATAATTCGAATATAGAAAAATAATATGATTAATCTTATTATAATAAAAATAAAAGAGATAATAAAAAAATTATTTATGATTAAAAAATTGATAGTAATTCATTTAGGGAAAAATCCTAAAAAAGGAGGTAAACCTCCTAAAGATATAAAATTAATTAATAATGAAATTTTAATGATTGAATTTATGTTAATAATAAATAGTTGATTAATAAAATAAGTATTTAATAAATTAAATGTTAAACATAAAATTCTTACTAAAAAAGAATATATTATTAAATAAAATAATCATAAATTTTCTCTAATTATTAAAGAAATTAATATTCAACCTAAATTATTAATTGAAGAAAAAGCTATTAATTTACGAAGGGAAGTTTGATTAATACCCCCTAAAACACCAATAATAACATTAATAATTATAATTATTATTAAAAAATTATTATTTATATAATAAGAAAGAATAATTATAGGGGAAATTTTTTGTCAAGTTATTAAAATAAAACAATTAAGTCAAGATAATCCTTCAATAATATTAGGGAATCAAAAATGAAAGGGAGCAGATCCTATTTTTATTAATATAGAGGAATTAATTATAATTGAAATTAAATAGTTGATTTCAAAATTTTTTATTAAAATTATTTTAATTAAAATAGAAAATAAAAAATTAATAGAAGCAATAGCTTGAGTTAGAAAATATTTTAATGCTGCTTCAGAAGATAGAAGATTTTTATGTCTCGAAATAAGGGGGATAAATCTAAGTAGATTAATTTCAAGACCAATTCAGCATCCTAACCAAGAATTAGATGAAATTGAAATTAGAGTTCTAAAAATTAAAATAAAGTAAAAAAATATTTTATTAGAATTTATATTGGGGAAGATTTAAAATGGGGGAATTAAATTAAATTAAAAATTTAATGTAATTTGTATACTTATATATTTTAGTGTAGGGGCACAATAATTTTTGATATTGTTAGATATAGTTAAATTCTATAAAATATAATAAAGGTAGAGTTCTACTTAATTTATTCTATCAGAATAATCCTTTAATCAGGCAGCTTTATTTTAAAAAAGGGATTTCCTTTATATTTGGGGTATGAACCCAAAAGCTTATTTTAGCTTATTTTTAAKYVAGRTHNASHATYG